TCCTACCCTGAGTGAAATGATAAATGACTGATTACAAATATCTATGATCTAGAATACTATTTCTTCTCTATAAAGGACCAGAGATGCCTTGCTTACGTATCATTGGGAAGTGCATTAACATAAATACGGCAGTAAGTAGAGGTAATACAAAAGTGTGTAAACTATAAAAACGAGTCAGGGTGGATTGTCCTACACTAGCACTTCCGCGCAATAACTCTACCAAAGGCGATCCTATTACAGGAATAGCTTCCGGTACGCCTGTTACAATTTTGACTGCCCAATAACCAATTTGGTCCCGGGGTAAGGAATAACCAGTCACGCCAAAAGATGCGGTCAATACAGCTAAAACTACACCTGTAACCCAAGTCAATTCACGAGGTTTTTTAAAGCCACCGGTGAGATACACACGAAATACGTGCAGGATCATCATTAGCACCATCATACTTGCGGACCATCGATGAACTGATCGGATTAACCAACCAAAGTTAGCTTCAGTCATTATATATTGAACGGAAGCAAAAGCCTCAGTAACCGTTGGGCGATAGTAAAAAGTCATAGCAAATCCCGTAGCTACTTGTACTAAAAAACAAGTAAGTGTAATTCCGCCTAAACAATAAAATATGTTCACATGGGGAGGGACATATTTACTAGTTATATCATCTGCAATCGCCTGAATCTCAAGACGTTCTTCGAACCAATCATATACTTTATTGAGATAGGTAAATCCAGGGAACTCCCCCTCTGAGAACCGTATATGAGAATTTCATTTCGTACGGCTCAAACAAAAACCACCCAAATACTGGCTAGAATGGATATGTGTAATAAAAAGTTTGAAACTTATTTATCTTTCCTCCTATGATTCACTCTTTCTTTTTCTCTAAAGATACGAAAGAATAAAAATCTGAAAGCTCTTCTTTGTGGTTATAATGCTAAAAAATATCAAGTTGGCTCATTCGTCTTTATGTTGATTGTTACAGGCCTCTTGAATCCTCTATTTACCTATTTTTTTTTTATTTTCTTTTATTTGTTATTCTTGTTATTCTTATTTGTGTGTAACGCGGTTTTACTTCTGTTTTCTTTATTATTGATAGGAATTCTCTTGTTAAGACCCTATGAATCGATTAAAACCTCAGATTCATACTACAACCACGATGATTCAAGAAAACCTTCAAACTAAGTCCAAAAATTCCCTGAGTAAGAATCGTTGGATCATCACTTATTCAATGAATAGATATACTGAATAAAAATTTAAAGAAAGGTTTGTCCCTTAATTAAAATAAGCATAAACGGGAAAAAGAATAAAAATCTGTCGATTTATCACTTCTAACCCCCTTTTTTAACTATTTGGGGGTTAACTCTTTTTTTTGGAGTCCGGCCCGCGAGGTCTTAATATAAAATATGAATCATAGTTAGAATAGTTTGTAATCTATTTCCTATATTCCGCGCGTTCCGGATACTAGAATGAATATCCGACGAGGTAAAACCATCTGTATCAAGATGACAGAACCACTCTCTGTAGTATCCATAGGATCAATTATAACAAGTCACACACTCATATTCCGGAAATACAGAAACAAAGAAATTCCACGGTCGAACTACCCAAAAATAGAATGGGCTAAAAACGACCTAAATGATTCACTTTGTAGTGAAAAGTGATTTAGTAGTTCTTGTGAATCTAATTCATTGAAATTCCATCCAGTAAAATGGAAGAATTATAAATCTCCAAAATAATAGATAGGAATATCGCAAATAGAGCCATTGCAATACCCATCAAAGGAGTAGTTCCCCAACCTGGAGCTACTTTACCATATTCCGAATTCAGTGGTTTCAATAAATCCCCTACAATGGTTCGTCTTGGACCAGATCTAGAACTATTCTCAACGGTTTGTGTAGCCATAAATCCTATTTTGTATTCAGTGAGAGCCGTTGACTTTGTATACCATTATATTGTAAATAAATGATCTTAGCATAGATCCATTGTGGTCTTAAAATTATATAATAATGGAAACAGCAACCTTAGTTGCCATCTCTATATCTGGTTTACTTGTAAGTTTTACTGGGTACGCCTTATATACTGCTTTTGGGCAACCCTCTCAACAACTAAGAGATCCATTCGAGGAACACGGAGACTAGTTGAAGTAATGAGCCTCCCAATATTGGGAGGCTCATTACTTCAATCGAGATAATAAAAAATCATTTCATCTTTTTAGTTGGAACTTTAGGTGGTTCCCGAAAAAAGATGGCGAAAAATATTATTCCCAGAGTCGAGACTAAGAGGAATGTATAAACCAATGCTTCCATAGATTCGATTGTGGTTTACAATTATAGCTTCCATGCCTGTTTATTTTGGGTCGTCTCCCGGATAACTAAAGAGAAAGAGTCAAAGAAAGGGCAAAGGCAGCGATTCAAATCAAGATTTATCCGGCTCCCTGTCTATGTTAAATCACAAAAATTAAAATAAGAAATCAATCTTGTATCAGACTACTTGTCGTCTTGTAGTCGGATCCCCAAGTTTTTGGAATGTTCCAAATTCTACTTGAGCATCCAAATCTGGGTCAATACCGGCAAAAACATCTCGGAACAAGGTTCTAGCGCCATGCCAAATATGTCCGAAGAAGAAAAGCAGAGCAAATGAAGCATGGCCAAAAGTAAACCAACCCCTTGGACTGCTACGAAAAACACCATCGGATTTCAAAGTAGCACGATCTAATTCAAAAATTTCGCCCAATTGAGCGCGTCGAGCATATTTTTTCACAGTAGCAGGATCACTATAACTGACTCCATTCAGTTCGCCACCATAGAACTCCACAGTTACACCTACTTGTTCGACACTATACTTCGACTCTGCCCTTCGAAACGGAACATCGGCTCTAACAATACCGTCTCCGTCTACCAAAACAACCGGAAATGTTTCAAAAAAAGTGGGCATACGACGTACAAAAAGTTCACGCCCTTCCTTATCTCTAAAGATAGGGTGTCCTAACCACCCAACAGCTATTCCATCCCCGTTGTCCATTGAGCCCGCTCTGAATAATCCCCCCTTTGCCGGATTATTACCGATGTAATCATAAAAAGCCAATTTTTCAGGAATTTTAGACCAAGCCTCTGATAAACTTTGATTTTCGGCTATCCCAGCGCTAACTCTTCGATATATTTCTTGCTGGAAGTATCCCTGATCCCATTGATAACGAGTGGGACCAAATAATTCAATCGGGGTAGTTGCTGAACCATACCACATAGTTCCAGCAACAACAAAAGCGGCAAAAAAAACAGCAGCGATACTGCTGGAAAGGACGGTTTCAATATTTCCCATGCGTAATCCTTTGTATAGACGTTGGGGCGGACGGACACTAAGATGGAATAGGCCGGCTAATATGCCCAATGTCCCTGCTGCAATATGATGAGAGGCTATTCCTCCCGGAACAAAAGGATCAAAACCTTCCACACCCCACGCTGGATTTACAGATTGTACCCTTCCGGTTAGTCCATAAGGATCGGACACCCATATTCCAGGACCATACAACCCCGTTACATGAAATGCGCCAAACCCAAAACAAGCCAACCCTGAAAGAAATAAATGAATTCCAAAAATCTTAGGTAAATCTAAAGAAGGTTTTCCTGTACGTTCATCAGAAAATATTTCTAGATCCCAGTACACCCAATGCCAAATAGCTGCCAAAAAGCATAAGCCAGAAAACACAATATGTGCCCCGGCCACACCTTCGTAACTCCAAATACCCGGATTCGTTATAGTACCTCCTGTGATACTCCAACCGCCCCATGAATTGGTTATTCCTAAACGAGTCATGAAGGGTATAACAAACATACCCTGTCTCCACATTGGATCAAGAACGGGGTCAGAGGGATCAAAAACCGCTAGTTCGTATAGAGCCATCGAACCGGCCCAACCAGCAACTAGAGCTGTATGCATTATATGAACAGAAATCAAACGACCCGGATCATTCAATACGACGGTATGAACACGATACCAAGGCAAACCCATGGAAATACCCCTTTAATCAACGAATAATAGACACTATGTAACTTTATTGCATTGTAAAAAGTAAAAAAACTATGCTCTGGACCCACTCTTTCGGTAGATTTTCTCGAGGAAAGAATTAATATTTGTTCTATTCTTTTAGTAATAATAATAATAGATAGTAATAATAGACGAATTCCATTTGTAGGAACAAAAATAAGCAGATCTATTCTATACCCGATAAGTACCAATACGCAATGGTAGAGGGGATTGATCCCACTTTAATTTTCTCTGAGTGAAGACATACCCATTTGTTCATATCATTCCAAAGACCCATTCGTTTCGTAAAAATTTTCCTTTAGTCATAATCATTCGGTTTTCTTTTTTTATGTTATTGTTATGAACTTATTCAATTTATGGATAAACTATGATAAAGGCTAATCTTATTAAGACAATAAACCCGTTGTTACGCTTCCACATCAAAGTAAGATATAGTACTTCATTTTTTTTCTTTCATTTTATGCCTATTGGTGTTCCAAAAGTACCTTTTCGAAGTCCTGGAGAGGAAGATGCATCGTGGGTTGACATATAGTGCGACTTGTCAGATATATTGGGTCACATGGAATTTCCCCATTCTCCCCCCTGATCGAGATATCCCCTCTTTCGCCCAAAAAAGATTGATTGAATTATCAAAAGTTTGGAGCGTGAAATACAATTTAATCCTATTTATTTTTTGTAGGGGTATCAGATTAATATTATCAATTAGAATAATTTATGGTTGGCTCGACTGGACCAAAAAAATGAAGTATCCAGGCTCCGTTTAGAAAAAACCCAATTGGTAATATATCTAAGATTACTACTTTTACAATATTCTATTTATAAACAGGAGCGATCTCAAACTGTTTAATCAATCGAGTAATATAATGAATACATTTAATATAATGAATACATTGAATATTTAGTGGAAGACATGAAATAAATGAAATTGAAAAATAAAAAAAGCCATAGCAAAAAGACGTGGTATTGGGACATTTGCCCTATATGTGCAAATAAAAATCGGGCCTATCTTTACTCGGAGTAGAGCATAAACCTAAAAAAATTGAAAAAGCCCAATCAGGAACAAGAAAATGGCATCGTTATTTGGATTCGATCTCGATGAAACAATACATCAATGAGAAGTTCATTCGATAAGTTTAGTAAATTATTTATATATATATTTTATTTATATATAGGTAAAGTAAACAGGCCAAAAGAAATCCTTCTTGAAAAATGGAAGAAAAAAAGCCCTTTGTTAGAAGTTAGAAAGAGCCCCCTATGAAAATAAAAAAGAATGAGGGCTGCAATCTACACATTGATTTTTTTTTTTGCGCGATTTTTGGTAAACCGTATGCATCGAAAGGTGCGCGTACGGTTCCTAAGGATACAATTATATCCTAATCAACCGACTTTATCGAGCAAGATTACTTTTTTTAGGCCAAGAGGTTGATAGCGATCTCTCGAATCAAATTATTGGTCTTATGGTATATCTCAGTCTAGAGGATGATAGCAAAGATCTGTATTTGTTTATAAACTCTCCCGGGGGGTGGGTAATACCCGGAGTAGCTATTTATGATACTATGCAATTTGTACAACCAGATGTACAGACAATATGCATGGGATTGGCCGCTTCAATAGGATCTTTTCTTCTGGTCGGAGGAGAAATTACCAAACGTCTAGCATTCCCTCATGCTCGGCGCCAATGAGTTTTGTATTTGAGAGAAAAAAGAAGACTATGCCTTCGCCATATGAAATATGACTATTAAGTAATAATAGCATGGCATTTTGAATTCGATATGAGAAACCTTTTTTTTTTTCAAAAATCAATCATTAGATTATATATCGAACGAATAGTATGAGATAAAGGGCATTTCCGATTTTATCTGATTTATCGGAAGCCTATTGCAGCGTCACAAACTTTTTTGTTTTCACACCAGAGGGATAATAACAATATTTATCTTAGGAAAGAATACAAAAAAAGAAACTTTGGGATTGCTTAATAACAGACTAAATAAATATATAAAGCAACGGAACCATCATAGTATGTTTTAACTACTCCAAAATAAAATGAAGGATGGTTATTGGATTATTTACAGATCGGGGTCTGATAGGCCCTATATTTGAATATTTGAATTTGATTTTATACTTCTTCAATGGAATGGAGGTTATAAAGTAAATTCCATTGTATAGCCGTATGCAATGCGCAAAAGATGCCTGTACGGTTGTTCAATTCTATCTTTTGGTTTTCATATCATTACTCGTTATTTAATTTATTCTCTTTGATTTCTCTTCGAGATAGAAGAACCATTTATTAGGTTATATAATCAGGGTAATGATCCATCAACCTGCTAGTTCTTTTTATGAGGCACCCGCAGGAGAATTTATCCTGGAAGCGGAAGAAATGATGAAGCTGCGCGAAACCATTACAAAGGTTTATGTACAAAGAACAGGCACACCTCTATGGGTTGTATCCGAAGACATGGAAAGAGATGTTTTTATGTCAGCAACAGAAGCCCAAGCTCATGGAATTGTTGATCATGTAGGGGTAGAATAAAAAATAACAGGGATTTCGCGCAAATACAAATACGCCATTTGAAATTTTATCTTCTTACTGGGTTTGATAGAGTATTCTATTAATTAATTTATTACTATAGAAGTAATTCCTAATCGGCCGGTTAGGATCGATCTAAACCAGCTCATTATGTATACGAGTCAACATGCCAACTATTAAACAACTTATTAGAAAGACGAGACAGCCAATCAGAAATGTTACGAAATCCCCCGCCCTTGGGGGATGCCCTCAGCGACGAGGAACATGTACTAGGGTGTATGTGTGACTCGTTCAGAGCATGGACTGGGGCAAAAGAAAAGAACCCATTTTTCCAGTATCAGTGATCAGTAACAGTAAATAAGATAAAATAAAACGGAAGAACTCCATTCACTATCTAAAAAGTATCTATCATACCCTTCTATTGTGTATCAAAATTTATGGTTTCTAGTGGTGTAAATCCAATCGTCTCCATTTTCAATTTAAGATGAGAAAGAATTTCCCATTGGTAGCAAATGTTTATCCATTAAGCGGGGGGAATCCCATTTAAAGGCAAGAAAGATTACGCCCTTACTCTTTCAACAACGGACTAAGAGGGTCAGCTACACAGTTAATCTTCATAATTAAATACCGTTACTGTATAAGTGGATCTCGTTGTGAAAGACGGATTACTGAATAATTCATGGGTAGAGCCAAAAAGTGTGAACTGTACAAGTTAACAATAGCATTGATTAAATGAAAGAAAAGAAGGGGCTCCGGTGTATAGAAGGGATCTCGCCGTTTAAGAAGTAACCATAGAAACGATGGAACCCACTATTTTTTCTTTTTTTTTATAGGCATTTTACCTCGAAATAAGAAATAATATTGATACTAGATATTAAAAAAAGCATATTAATATTAAATAAAAACAAAAAGTAGTAAATATAAAATAGAAATGAATAAAAAAAAAATAGTGGGCGGGAAGGTTATAGTAGCAAAAGCCGTTGGAGTTTTTATTTTATACATTGGAAGGATCCGTTTTGTTATTAACAAACTAGTAAAGGGGAAGGGAATAACTGAAAGAAAAGAAATCAATTAGTTATTTATCAAAGTTTCATTTATTCAATGACCAGAATTAAACGAGGATGTATAGCTCGGAGACGTAGAACAAAAATTCGTTTATTTGCATCAAGCTTTCGAGGGGCTCATTCAAGACTTACTCGAACTATTACTCAACAGAAAATAAGAGCTTTGTTTTCGGCTTATCGGGATAGAGGTAGGCAAAAGAGATATTTTCGCCGTTTGTGGATCACTCGGATAAATGCAGCAATTCGAGGGAATTTAGTATACTATAGTTATAATATTTTCATACACAATCTGTACAAGAAGCAGTTGCTTCTTAATCGTAAAATACTTGCGCAAATAGTTATATTAAATATAAATTGTCTTTCTATGATTTCCACTGAGATTATAAAATAAGTAGATTGGAAGGACTCCATAGGAATGTTTTAAATTTTAATGGAGTGCGCTGTAAAATTAACTCCGGGAAGGTAGAATAGAAATTAGTATGATAAAATATAATCAAATAATATGATAAAGTCGTCAAAATGAACAAACAAGACGTTCAATAAAAAAAGATTTATTCTTTTTCCCCGATCCTTTTTTTCTTATGACACGACACTCACATCTTAATTCGCGAATTTTTCGAACAAAACATCAATCCGCCTTTGAGTTCGTATTGGAATTTTGATTCAAGTGAAGATTAAGCCTATCCCCCTTTTTGATTCTAAGACCCGCAGTTCTAGCAGCCGACTCACCTCTTTCAAATTGTTTCTCATTATTAAGAAAGGGTAACAAAGATAAAATACGAGCTTGCTTGATAGCAATAGTAATTAATCGTTGTTGTTTTAAGTTTAATCTATTCACCCGTCTAGATAATATCTTTCCTTGTTCACTAATAAATCGACCAATTAAACTCATGTTTCTATAATCAATTCGATCCCCCGACCCAATCGGGGGCAAACGCCTACGAAAAGATCGCTTGGATTTAAAATAGAGTCGCTTGGATTTATCCATGATTTGTTTATTCCTTATCCCGAAAATCCTAATTTTGTCGGGGATTTCTTTTTGGTTTGTTTATCTTTAAATATATGTTATATATAATATATGGTATATGACATTTTTCATCTTCCTTGGAAGGATGACATACAATACATACGTGTAATCGGTTCCATCTATTTCTTTATCTCCCCATGAATTGTATATTTGTAACAAAAGGGACAGAATTTTCTCAATTCCAATCGACTAGGCGTATTGCGTCGATTCTTTTGAGTAATATATCTGGAAATACCAACCCTCTTTGATTCCTTATTAGCATCATTTCGAACAGCACAATTGGTACATTCCAAAATAACTGTTACTCGAACATCTTTCCCCTTGGCCATGAACCCCCTTTGTATTTTTGATTCACTCAACTATTCTATTTTGCGATCCAAAGAGAAAAAAGGAACGAAAAAAAAAAAATAGAAGTTGCTAACTCGAAATAAAATTATGAAAAATTTCGTTGCAATCAAGATAGTAATAATAAGTAATACAATGATTTCTAACTACATTTCTAATCCCAATATAGCGTTTCGTCTTTCATTTAAGTATTTTGTATGATATTGTTGACCTATCCATCAATTTCCATTTCCGTTCTCATTCTCTTTTTAATTATTTTAATTTAAATTAAAAATTTTATTTTAATTCTAGCCTCGGGCCTGAGGCCCGAGTTCCGAGTTTCACTGAATTTGAATCCACTTTTATTCTTTCTCTTTTCGAACTTATTCGAGTTTTAAAAATTCTAAAATTAAAAGATGGAAAGGGGAGGGATTAGTCACAGAGATTTTATTAAATCCCTAATCTTCTTCACCACTTCCCATGTTACTAACTAGAATGAAAAAAAGGGGAATATAAGCGCATCCGGAAATAAACGATTGATCTCTATCAATAGACCTGCTAAAAACCCGAACCATATAGTACTTACTACCGGCGCCACGGAGAGATATGTTTTTAGATCTCGCATTTTATTTGAAATCCTCCTTCTTTATTGGAATTTGTAATACATATATGATCATACATATATGGAGTTAATGATCGCTTGTATTTGTCCGCGGAATCCCTAATTCAAATTGAAATGTACAACGATTCAGTAGAATATTCCTTTTCTTAAAAAAAAGTGCCCTTTTCTGTACCAGCATTTCCCAAAAATATTCATTTTTTTTACAGCGGGTTTCATTATACGTAACGCATATAAGTGGTTTATTATAATTAATTAATAATTAATTATATGTTCTATGATATGAGATCAAAAAGAAGAAATGACAAGATAATTTTTGTATAGAAATGGAGTAAATAAAGATGTGGAAAACAATACGGGTATTCTCTACAATGACACTGTAACCCAATTGAAAGGGATG